ATATGTTGTGTATTATCAATGATTTCTACATAAGGCGGTAAGGCAATATCTTTAGCCGTTACATATCCAGGACCCTTAACACAAATAGAGGTGTCACAAGTTCCATATAAATTACTTTTTAAGACAATTTCTTTTAAATTCATTAAAATTTCATGTACTGATTCTTGAATACCCTCTATGGTAGAATATTCATGTGACACTTTATCAGATTTTACGCGTGTGATACATGTTCCTTCTATTTCTCCAAGCAAAGCTCTTCGCATCGCAATTCCTATTGTGTCGGCTTGACCTTTCATAAGTGGAGAGAGAACAAAGCGCCCATAATAAAGACGTTTACTGTCTTTTCTTGATTCAACACACTTCCACTGGCGTGTCCGAGTAGATACTGCTATTTTCTCTCGAACCATAGTAATATTATTTGATCATTGAATCATTTATTTCTCTTGTTTCTCTTGACAGCCCCTTAGCGTACATTTCTATATTCGTCTTTTTTTGGGGGGTCTACATCCATTATGTGGCATAGGGGTTACATCCCGTATAAAAGTTAATAATATACCACTTCTGCGAATAGCTCGGAGTGCTGCGTCTCTTCCGAGACCAGGACCTTTTATCATGACTTCTGCTCGTTGCATACCTTGATCGACTACTGTACGAATAGCATTTCCTACTGCAGTTTGAGCAGCAAAGGGTGTCCCTCTTTTCGTTCCCTTGAATCCACAAGTACCGGCAGAGGACCAAGAAACCACCCGCCCCCGTACATCTGTAATAGTGATAATGGTATTATTGAAACTGGCTTGAACATGAATAACTCCTTTTGGTATTCTACGTGCACTCCTACGTGACCCAATACGTACATTTCTACGTGAACCAATTCGTGGTATAGCTTTTGCCATATTTTATCATTTCATAAATATCAGTCAGAGATCTATGGATATATCCATTTCAAGTTAGAAAAGATTCCTTATTTATCATTAGTTTCTTTAGCGAGTCTGATTATCCCTGTCTTTGTTTATGTTTCGGATTGGAACAAATTACTATAAGTCGTCCCCTCCTATGGATTAATCGACATTTTTCACAAATTTTACGGACAGAAGCTCTTATTTTCATACTTGTCATTCCTTATCTTAAATTTGAATCAACTTTTGAATCTACTTCTTGATTCCCTTTCCCACAAAAAACAAAAGAGGTGTTCAAACCATTTAATCCTTCGAATCCTTGTTGCGGAGTCGAAAAATTATATGCCCTCGGGTTGAATCATAACGACTTACTTCAACTTTAACTCTATCTCCATTAGTTTTTTATAATTTCAAAGAATCAATTTCGGATACAGTTTGTCTATGAGAAAAATTACCATATAGAACACAAAATTTCTCCGCCGATTCCTTCTAGTCTAGCCTCTCGGTCGGTCATTATACCTCGAGAAGTGGACAAAATTACAATTCCCATACCGCCTAGAATGCTAGGAATTCGTTGATAGTTAGAATAGATTCGTAGACCCGGTCGACTAATTCGGTTTAAATTGAAAAGGTTTCTATAGGTTTTTTTTCGAGTCCTTCGGTGTCTCAGCGTTAAAACCAAAAAATTTTTATGGTTTTCGCGCTGTTTTCTCATGTTTTCGATAAAACCTTCCCGTAAAAGTATTTTTACAACATTTTCGGTACTATTAGTCGATGTTATTCGAACCACTCTTTTTTGATCCATATAAGCATTTCGTATAGAGGTTAATATCTCAGCAATAGTGTCTCTACCCATTATGCCTAAAATTTTTGTTAACTCATTATTTGATATAATCAACATGTTTTTTTGTTTATGAATAATTTAAGGTATATGCGTGAGATACAATCTATCTCTTAATCTATTTTTTTTTACTCTATAAATAGTTTTATAATACCTCGGGAGCTAAGGAAACTATTTTAGTAAAATTTAGTTTTCTTAATTCACGGGCGATCGCACCAAAAATTCGAGTTCCTCTTGGATTTCCTTCTTGATCAATAACAACTGCAGCATTGTCATCATATCGTATTATCATACCGTTATCTCGTTTCAGTTCTTTACAAGTACGTACAATTAGAGCCCTAACAACTTCTGATCTTTCTAGGGGCATATTTGGTACTGCGTCTTTGATCACAGCAACAATAATGTCACCAATATGAGCATATTGACGATTGCTAGCGCCTACGATTCGAATACACATCAATTCTCGGGCCCCGCTGTTATCGGCTACATTTAAATGGGTCTGAGGTTGAATCATACGATTTAAAAATTTTTTCTTTCAATGCAAAGGACAAAGAAAAAAAGAGATATTATTTGTCTAAAAAAAAAAAAAAAGAAATTTTTAAAATTTTCATAGCGAAGAACCATTTTTGTTGGTTGTTCTTTTTATCCTTTATCTCGAAATAATGAATTGAGTTCGTATAGGCATTTTGGATGCTGCTATTGAAATTGCCCGTCTAGCTATATTTTCGGTTACTCCATTCATTTCATAAAGTATTCGACCTGGTTTAACAACAGCTACCCAATATTCGGGCGATCCTTTACCCGAACCCATACGTGTTTCTGCGGGTCTTACTGTAACTGGTTTATCTGGAAATATTCGTACCCATATTTTTCCACCACGACGTACATTTCGTGTCATTGCTCGTCGACCTGCTTCTATTTGTCTGGATGCGATCCAAGCAGGTTCAAGCGCCTGAAGAGCATATTTACCGAAACAAATATGATTTCCCCGATAAGAAATTCCCTTCGTTCGTCCTCTATGTTGTTTACGGAATCTGGTTCTTTTGGGGTTATAGTTGATGTTTGTTTCTTAATTCCATCTCTACTACAGAACCAGACGTGATAATTTCTTCTCATCTGGCTCCTCGCGAATAAAAGGATTCAAAATCAAGTTTTCGCGGGCGAATATTTACTCTTCTGTTTAATTTTTAGCCTTTTTGTGCACCTTCGAAGAATAGATCAATTCATCTGGGCTTCGTTCCGCCATCCCGACCGGTGAATCAGTAAGATTTCCTTTTCCATAAAATCTTTTGCATTCACAGCTTCCATCGTTCCCACCGCTTCTTACTTAATGCTTAGGTCTGAATTTTACAATGGAGCTTGTCATGAAAGTTATTCTTGAGTCAATTTGCTCAGTCTTTATTGGCTCGAAGCTCTTGATTTTTTTGTTTTGCTCTAGTAAGAATAAGAGTCATTTACGTAAGATGAATCTTGATTCATGCTATATTACACTGCCCTTTAAAATTGAAATTTATAAGATAACTTATCGACCTTACATTTTTGAATTCTATATCATTTTTTTTTCTCGTTCTCTCATCCTTCCGTTTATCTACATTTTTCTTCTATCTTTTTTTTACAAAGATTTTTTTCAGAAACAAAAAAGATTTCAGCCGCTACAAAGATATGATCATTATATCACATTTTGACTTATTTTTTTAATTGAGATAATGTGAAGTGATGAGGTGGTTAGTATTTCTCTACTTATTCATTCATACTGGGGAGCTGGGATAATCGTGTTTAATCCTAATTGAATCCTAAACCTAAAAAACCAACGAGTCACACACTAAGCATAGCAATTTTATGAAAAGATCAGTCAAATTTTTATTCAACCCTATAGAATTAAGAATTAAAAGAATTAATTGATGATTTTGAAAAAAATAAAAAGAATGTAGGGTTGAATTTTTAAAAGTAAGATTTTAGTATTACTTGTCGATAAATATCCAAATTTTTATCCCCAACACACCATAGATAGTTCGAGCACTATAGGAACAATAATCCATTTTAGCTACAATGGTTTGTAGGGGAACTCTGCCTTCTCGGATCCATTCAACGCGTGCAATCTCTTTTCCATCAATCCGACCTGAAATTTTAATTTGAATGCCTTTTGTATCTGCTTCTTCGGTTAATTCAATAGCTTTTTTCATTGCTTTTCGAAATGAAACTCTATTTTTTAATTGTTCGGCTATAAATTCTGCAAGAATAGTGGGGTTTCCATAAGGTTTTGTAATTTTTTTGATAGCAATGTTAAGTTTACGATTCATACAATTTAATTCTTTTTCTAGGGTTGTCTGTAATTCTTCGACTCCTCGTGATCTACTTTCTAATAATAACTTTGGGAATCCCATAAAGATTATGACTTGGATCAGATCGATTCTTTTTTGAATCTCTATACGTGCAATTCCCTCTATCGCGGAGGATATTCTCGTATTCTTTTGTACATAATTCTTGATACAGTCTCTTATTTTTTGATCTTCTTGTAGATGCTCTAAATAATTTTTGTGTTGTGCAAACCAAACAGAATGGTGACTTTGGTTTGTACCAAGCCTGAAACCTAGTGGATTTATTTTTTGTCCCATATTCCCTCACTACTATACATATTATGATAGCCTATAGTTGTATGTTTCTTTTTCCGTCTCATTTTTTTTACGCTTTTTAACGAATCTACTTTTCTATATTCATTATCGAAAGATATATCTTTCATTACAATACTTATATGACAGGTAGATTTTTTGACCGGATAACTACGACCCCGCGCCCTAGGTTTTAATTTATTTGTGCTAGTACTTGCGTTGACTTCTGCTTTACTAATGATTAAATTAGTTTCCTTAGAAGACATTTTGTAACTAGCATTTGATGCTGCAGAACAAACCAATTTAAAAATTGGATAACATGCTCGATAGGACATGAGTTCTAGTATCATAAGTGTTTCTTCATAGGACCGTCCACGAATTTGATCAATTACTCTTCTTGCTTTGTCAGGAGATATAGGTATATGTTGGCCAAAAGCATATACCTCTACCATATATATATTCTTTTTTTCCTTTGTTATCATAAAGTCACTCCTACTAATGAGTTATCATAAACAATAAACATGATTTTATCTTAACGACGAGATTTATTATCATTTTTTGTATGTCCTAAGAAATTTAAAGTAGGAGAAAATTCTCCTAATTTGTGGCCTACCATACGGTCTGTTATATAAATAGGCAGGTGCTCCTTTCCAT